ACGCCACGTATCATCCCCTCTTTCCATAGAAGAAAAATAAAAAAAGAAAAGATATAGTGATCGTGCCGTAAGACCTTTTCGTTTCTACTTGACGTTATTTTCCTCGGTTTTATTACATAAGGTAGCTTGCTTACTTAGCGCTTGCGCTAAGGATCTAATCAGAGTCAAACTTAAATTTGAAATAAAAAATTTCCTTATTAGCCGGAGTACAAGTGTACTCCTTTCTTTGATCTTTAGTAAAGGCGGATTAAGCAAAAAAAAAAACATTTTATTTTTTTTTCGAAAAGTCTCAACGTCCTCGCTCTGCGAAACGTCCAGTAGTCTCTGACTTGGTCTTCGAATCGTAAGTTTCAGCCCGTTCCCAGTTTGCCTCGCTCTCACTCTCAGGTTGGCCCTTCTACTTGACTAAGTAGTATTCCACTCGTGCAGTGGGTGTATGGGCTAGCCCATGGTGTGGTTGTGGTCAGCTATGATATACTCAACTTCTTCTTTAGTAGGTTCATCTACAACATCTGGTCTGGTGGTGCCCTCGTGGGCACGTTCCTCTCTGGGTCGGTCTGGTCTAATCGAAGTCAACTGACTCACATGGAATACGGGGTGAGTTTTCACCGAGCTGATCGCTTGAGTCTATAGGCTACCTCTCCTATCCGCTGCTCTACAAGGTCTACTTGCTTCTTCCTTCAGACCGGGCTAAGCCTTTAGTTTAAGTGGGTTTGGGCTAGGTCGTTGCGATCCTACCACCTCTTGGCAAAGTAGGCTGATGGGCAAGCCCCCTCTTTTCGAAATGGTGTGGGGCGGAGGCTGTTGCCCCGTGGCCAAGCCAACTCGAAGGGGCTGAAGTTCGTTCGACGCGGAGCTCTTTGGTTGTTAAGTTATAGCAGCACTGAGCAACATCCAACAGCTCCAGTCGTTCTGGTTTGCACTAAAGTGCCTTAAGTAGCCCTCGAGGAGTCCGTTTATTCTCTCCGTCTGAGCTTTCAAAGATATACCGACGTAGGTATCTTACCTTACCATCAGATACCGACAGTCGTCTTCTAACATTACCGACCCTTAAATATCGGGTTTTCATCAATTTCACATAACATAAAAAAGTTCTTTTCATCATCAGAAACAACCTGATTTCCAACCTCTTGCATTGCATTACCATAACAAAAAGAAAAAAAAAAATGAAAATTATAAAAAAGATAGATTACTCTTGTGACTCGGAATGAACCTTTCTCGGTGGAGGAAAGGAATAGCGATGGATTCCTATGGAGCATCCAGGAACAAGAAGATTCAATTGTACGACGAATTCCTACGTGGTCCAAGGAAATCAAAGGTCCGCTTCCACGATTTCATCTATATCGAATCTTAATATCAGAATAGCTTATATAGTCATGATTCAATTCAGGTCCACTGACTTTTGATTTCTTTCTCATTTTTTGAATCTGATTGGAACAATGGAGAAGTAGGAAGACTTTATCGATTCAGAATGGGTATCTAGAATATCTATGTCCCAAGACATAAAATATGAATAATAAAACATGAGGATACGGAGTAGAAGTATGAGTTTGCTTCATTTATTGCATTTAGAAATATATATATTTAATTAGAATAATAATAATCTAGTATATCATTCGTGTCTCTGTTACAACACGGCGAAACGAAATGAATGGTTCGAATGAAAGAAAAAATAATATTTTAGGCTGTACGCCTAATTTTCCTGGGATTGTAGTTCAATTGGTCAGAGCACCGCCCTGTCAAGGCGGAAGCTGCGGGTTCGAGCCCCGTCAGTCCCGACCTAGGCTAGGATTCGATGAATCGATCAATTTTGATCTCCATTTTCTGTGTTCTGTGAAGAGGAGAGACAAAGAGTAGGATCTAATTCCCAGCAGGAGGATCCTTCTTTCGTTTCGCATTTCTCATCGGACAAATCAAGTCAAGGAATCAAAATGACAATAACTAGTACCGATTGATGGAGGAGAGACATATGTAGGTTAGTACGGGGGTATCACCATATTCAGGATTCAAAGAGATAGCGTACTGGTTTGGCTTTTTTCGATTGTTCCTGATCCATCGAATAGAGTAGCACAATTTATTTCCCGGGAGCACAACAATTTTTTTTTACGATACGCAATTAACTTAACATAGTTACCCCGACAGAGTACTTTTCAGATTCAACCTACCCCTTACTTTATTCTAGCTCCGATTTTTTGTAACCTATATGACTAATTGGGGACAATCTTATCAAAAAAATGAATTGCACACTGGATTCTCGATGTATGCGTCCCAGTCTAAGGAAGGGGAATACAATACTAATAAAAGATCAAAGATCCGCTCCAACTTCTTGTGATTCGAGACTGGAAAGGAATATAAAATGGAAAAAAAAACAAGATGATGAGATTATGGAAGTACCGAGCATTTATTGCTACTGCACTTTTTATTCTAGTTTCTACTTTTTATTAAAATTAAATAAGTATAGTAAGTAAAAATGATTTATTTGAATGAAAGTTGAGTTATTTATTAGTTCTTATCAATGATTAAAGAAATGAAAGGGATTACAATTCAAAATCTTAAATGAAATGAGTGAACTGGATTGAATCAGCGGTATATAGATCCAATACAATAGATAGTATGGTAGAAAGAACTAGATGCACCTTTCTACCACACTATCCATTGTATGAAGATATGGGATTGATATAGATAAATATAAAATTTGTATCTACATATATATACATGTAAATGTATATATATGTAGATGTACATGTAAATAGCACTCCGATTCTATTTCTTCGCTACACCCATTCGTCTTTCTTTCGATCAATTCGAAATAATCCAACGTCAACTGCTCTACTCTAATTCATAGGTTTTATTGTATTGATCCCGAGATCTATCGAAACAATGGAAGAATAGTATGGGCATATAAAAAAATAAAGCAACCACGTCATCCTTTTTTTTTTCTACTTTCTATAAGAAGAAATCACCCATCAAATATAAAATATTGAATGACCGAGCACTCAGATCCTATCGCGAGTCTTGATACATAGTATCTTCAGTCCTTTCCAAAACTCCAAAATGGATTTCCCCATCGGCCCATCCAATCTAATTCACGACTCAGTTAGTAGACACTACACTAATAGGGGAAGTTAGTTAGGTAATTAGGAAGGTAGGAAGGATAGGATTTTGAGTCTTTCTTAAAACCCCTCCTTGGATCCTAGGAGCAAGGATTTACAGTCCTTTAGAACAACCTTTTGATCCTAAGATTTCCGGTCCCTTACTTTCGTATTTTTGAATCTCACAATTGAATCTTACTACCCAAGTCGATCCTATTGGCAACGGGCAAACGACGCTTACGCGGGATCTCGGTGCCTTCTCTTGAAAGAATAGAAGTTGAGTTCGAGTTGTTATCATGCCGGATCAGAAAAGTAAAAAGCCGTACTAAAAGCCAGCGGACCTGCTCACGGGAGTCAGGCCTGCTCTGTAGTGGGCAGACGTAGCAGGGCCATCTGAAAGAATATAGGAAAAAGAGCCGCTGGAGAAAACCAATTACGCTGGGTTCTCAATTCCATGTAATATGCAGTGAGTTTGAATTGACCCGGTTAGCTAGAAGGTTCCTTTCGCTACCGTCCTAAGGTTCAACCAACCGTTGGTTTGCTTTAACAAGATTTCACTGAAGTGAACCCGACGCGAAGTTGGTGAAACCTGAGCGTAACTATGTCACGTGAAGTGAAGAACCTCTGCTTCCTTTTTTAGACACCTTCCCTGATTATTCCCCGAAGCACAAGAGCTAGGGTAAACTCGTCAGCTGAATAGCTATAGTACAGAGTTTAAGGGGGGAATATATATATCGCTTTTCCGGGGGGACAAAGAAAAATGGAAGGAGATATGGAGCCAGTGAGTGGCAACTGGTTCTTCGGTGCTATCAAAAACAGCCTTCTATGCGCTATCAGAGCCACTCGTCCCTTCTCCTTTCCTTTCAGTCAAGGTCTAACCTCGCGTAGCTAATGAAAGGGAATACCTTAGAACAGAACCGACTATAAGCCCTGAGAGCCAGCAAGCAAACCCCCCTTACCAACCTTCTTAATCTATAAAAAAAAGCCCTTTCTCCTTTGATCGGGAAGCTGGTGTAAAGAGGTGGTGGGGGCGGCATAAGATCGCACGGGTCGGGCTCCCCATTTCTTCTTTTTAATCCTTCTCCGCTCTGCTCTCTTAACGTAATCCTGGGGAGTGGGCTTATAGTCCAGCCTTTCAAGCCCTACTAAGTAAAGGGGGATCGTGCCTTGGCAGAATTACCGGCACAAGCCCTCCTTGTAAGCTAATCCACAGACCCAGCCTTACTCAAATAGGGGGTTCAATTTCATCTTCGCCAGCATTTTCCACCCGGGTGAGCTCGTCTTCATTCTTTTGGGTGGCCTCGCGTCGAGGGGGATACAATTGACTGTCTCGAACTGATACGATAGGAATTGAAGTTCCGACTCTACATGCTGCACAACTTCTACCTTTCTTGAGCCTACTTTTTCGTCATCAGCCAAGATAGTGACTAGCTGGTCGTCGATAACGAACTTGACTTTACCCTTTGGTGCAGCGTAGATGGGCCTTATGGGGAAGGGCCCTTATGAATGGAGCCAACAAAAGTCTTCCCAAAAGTGAACGATGCCTCGATATCTACCACATTCAAACTGATCTTGAACTGGTACGGCCCGGTCACAACGTCAAGTTCAATTACTCCAACAGTCTGGCGGACGGAATTTTCGAATGCTCGGACCGTCATCGTCTTTCTCTTCATATCTCCATGCCCCAGCCTCAGGGCCTTTACACTGCTCAACGTGCATTCAAACCACTCCCATTATCAATCAACACTGCAGGTACTATCTGGGCCCGACAAGACACCAAAATAGAAAGCGGGTGCGTTTGCTACGTCTTTGTCCTCAACTGGTCGGACAAAGTTGGAAAAGAAGGCGATACGGTGTATCTTTACTGGGTACGATGAGCAGAAGAAAGGGTGGAGATGTGTTGATCCC